AACCTGTCTCAGTCATCAGATTCTTCCAATGAAAGTGCTAGTTTGCCAAATACTTATCATCAAGGTGGTGATCAGGTTGAACCTGCAGAACAAGGTAATGCTCCACGACGATCCTCCCGCAGTGTTCAACCAAGGCGAGACTTTCCTATAGAAAATTGTGCACTCCAAGGGAGCACCATAACAGAGCAATCCTCCACCAAAGCACAAGGTACAGAATCTGTCTTACACTCTGTTTTTCTTTCTACCAGCTCTCAAGATTCAGAACCAACATCTTTTCGTGAAGCTGCTAGTGACCCTAACTAAGTGGGTTGAAGCAATGAATGCAGAGATTCACGCTCTCCTTCAACATCACACATGGGAAATAGTGCCAAGACCTACAAAGAAAAATGTGATTGGAAGTAAGTGGGTTTCTAAAATCAAGTATAAACCGGATGGCACAATTGAAAGATTGAAAGCGAGACTAGTAGCGAAAGGCTATAATCAACAATATGGATTAGACTATGAAGAAACCTTCAGTTCAGTTGTGAAGGTCGGAACTGTAAGATTAGCATTAGCTATTGCAAACTGCTATGGTTGGAAGCTTCATCAACTAGATGTCAAAAATGCATTTTTGCATGGAGACCTACAAAAGTATATATGGAGCAACCACCAGGATATCATGTCTTAGATGATTCTAAAAGGGTTTGAAAATGGAGAAAGGAAATCCATGGGTTAAAGCAAGCCCCACGAGCCTGGTTTGAAAGCCTCGGCAAAACTCTTCTTTCTAATGGTTACAGTCGAAGCAAGTCAGACAACTCACTGTTTTTCAAGAGAGAAGGTGTGAAACGAATTATGGGACTTCTTTTTTATGTTGATGACATAATAGTTACAGGAAATGCAGAAGACGAAATTGATCAGCTAAAACTCATACTTGGTCATCAATTTGCCATGAAAGACCTGGGAGAACTAAAGTCTTTTTTGGGCATACAGGTTGAGCGCTCATCTAGTGGAATGAAGATCACTCAGAAGAAATATGCTCTTGATCTTCTAAAAAGATTTGGTTTGAATGACTGCAAACCGGCACCTACCCCTATGGTTCTTGGACAGCAATTCTCACAAAAAGAGAGTAACCCTGTCAAACATCCAGAGAAGTCAAGAAGTCTTGTGGGAGCACTTCAATATCTCACTCACTTTTACACGCCCAGAGAAACCATTTTCTGTAAACCAAGTATGTCAATTCATGCATGATCCTCGTGAGTTACATCTTCAAGCTGCCAAGAGAATCCTTCGTTATGTGAAAGGAAGATTAGCAGATGGGCTTTTATTCCCTACTGTCAAAAGGCAACCTAATCGAGTTGCTTACTCAGATGCTGACTGGGGCGGAGATCCTGATTCAAGGAGATCAATTTCAGGTTTTTGTGTCTTCTTTGCTGTCTTATGCTTATGTTGGCATATTCTAATAGGAATTAGCCATATCGGAAATAGCCGGCAAAGTCAGCATCTTACCCGGCAAGCTCCGCATCTAGGATTCTGTAATCACACCCGGCGAAAGGCGATTCTTAATAGCCTAAGGTGCGTAGCGGTCTCCCACGGGACGGTAACTACCTCTAAGACGAGTGAAGAAAGAAGGGGGGATAATTTCTTTTAACATCTTTATCCCAGAATTCATCATCTGCAAGCAATCCACTTCCGTAAGAGCGTTGACTTCAGCTTCTTTTTGGCTACCCTTTAACTGACTCAACCTATTGCGGCTAATAGATATCTGCTTGCTTCTTGCTTACTTGCAACCTTTAGTTGATCTCCACCTTCAAGCTTTAGTATAAGCAACTCTTTCAAAAAGGGGAATTCCGGTCCCTCTCTATCCGAGATGTGCTCTTGAAAGATCTCCCTCGACAGCGCAGTTAGGTCTTAGAGAAGGAACTGATTTACCTAAGTAAGTAGCCAACTTCCGATAATCATTCCTTGCTTTGCGCTAGATTCAGTATGGTGATACACATTTTTGAAATAACAAGGGAAAATAGCTCTTCTTAAGAGAATAGAATGGATGCTTTTGGGAGTTCTCTTTCCCTCTAACCTGTCACTCGAAATGAAATAATAGAAGACAAAGCTACGCATTTACTCGTAGCACTCGTTAGGCCTCCCAAACAAATGAAAATGCCGACATGGAGCCATGCGCATGATTCAAAGAGTCACTAGAGGCGAAACTTAGTAAGAATACCCGGTAATGTCACGAATGGATGAAGCAAGCACTTTTAGATGGTATCGATCAGAGCCAATCAACCCTGTTCTTTCCTGATTATCGTCACAACAATGCCACTAGCCGAAATAGAATCCGTCAAGTAAGAGATAAGCCAGAGATCCAGATCATTTTAATACGTCACCGGTCCGAGATGGGCCTCATTGCGAAAAAGAGGATGTTCTTTCTATCACTAGGAGTAGTAACGCTAGCGGCGCAGAAGGAGAAAGTAGCTAAGCGCTATGAAGCTATCTAGATAGTTTCCAGCTGAGGGAAATGGGCTTCTAATCCTATTCTTCTTCTCCCCGAGGGTTGCTTGCTTCCATTCAGGTAGCTATTGCTGAGAAATGGCCGAAAAAAGGAAAGTCTTATTCCACTCGCTTTCTCTCTTTCTGTATCGGATTTTCAGCTTTCAAGCGCTACGCCCCTTTTTTCTTATTCTTTTTCCGTCTCTGAAGTGAGTGAAGTCAAGAAAGCGTCAGCAAATCGGACATAAGCAATACACGTAAATCCCCGTCCTTTAGAAAGACGATAGCGATTCCCTTCCAGTGTTTTAATTAAGAGTTCAAAGAGACTAATTCATGCTAAAAACTGATTAATCGCGGACACCCTATAGCTATTGCAGTTAACCATATCTGGAATTAGGTAAGACGAAGGGAGGAGTTATAAGAGTAACCTATAAGAAGAAATGGTAGGAATACCCGGAGCGTAGCTCTCTCGGAACTTACCTCAGCGACTTGAAGCATTGCTTCCTATCGGCTTCGAGCCGAAAGAGAGTGAGATGGAACCCTGAAGAGATCTAGCGTTACGCAATCTTTCTAAGAAAGTCATTTCAGTCATCGATTGCCTGCTATTCCCACTTCCTGACGTGAGGAGTGAAAGGCTGGAAAGCAGTTCTTTTCCTAGGTTGACTCATGAGTTAGTGTGCAAGACCAATTGCTAGGCTTTCCTCTTTCTTAGATGTTCTAACAGTGGGATTTTCGCTTTGGTGGTAAATCCACCAAAGAACCATCCTTAGATCCCTAGTTTTAGAGCGGATTCTCCTTCTTTCTTTCCCGTTCCTGAAATCACAGAAGATGAATGCCAGGAGTCCATTAGGGGATTGGGCATCTTCTTCTTGTTCCCTCGGATGATGAAGGAAGAACTAGAACAAGAGAAGAGCCACCTTATTCCATTGACTTCAGGATTGTTTTGTTTACATCTTCTCTAATCAAAAGAAAAGCTCTTTGGATACTACAGAGCTTATTTCCGTGATTTCTTCAAATGTTGGAATAGATCTCAGAGTCAAGAATTCTGCAATGCAAAGAACGATTTTTGATGAGCTAAAGCTCTATGTTACCCTTGTTCGAATTCGAAAGTCAAACTCGAACTCAAAGGAAAGTACTTTCGGAGAGCTACTTTCGTAAATGTGTACCTTGTTCTACAGATAAATAAATGGAACTAAAAAAACATCCATTTCAAAATGACTTACTTAACGAATATAATCGTTGAACGCTTTAGAGTGTAGTGGATAATTTTTAAAGGGGCAGAAGCGCCGATTCGGTATAAACTGGTCGAGACTTAACAGGACCGCGGGACGCAGATCAAATCGGCACAAGAACCTGCTGGTATAGGAACAGTATACCTTAGGGAGACTAAACCAATTCCACTCCGAACGTCGAGATCTAGATTCGCATTGAAAGGAATTTGCTGAGAACGTGGTAGTGGCAATCATCTGGTGCGGAAGCTAGGAATCGGGAAATTCACCCGCAAGGGGTCGAGCTCTCCGTTTGGAGACAGAACAACGTTAGAAGTTCTTAGGCGTATGAAAGCTAGCGCTTTGGGGGAAATACCGATTTCTTTTTCAATAACATAGAATAAACAAACTTGCTTGGCAGACTGGAAGATAAAGGCAAGCAGCAAGATAGAGTGCCTTAACCTGCTCGCTGTGGACATAAGGATTGACGTGTGCCGAGACAGCTGTCCCGCGAATTCCTTAATCCGCAAAGGCTAATGCCATAAGACGAGCAGGACTAAAGAAAGAGAAGATCGGCAACAGCAGATAAGACCACTTATTCCTTGGGCTTAAGTTAAGGTTTCCTAAAAGAGCTTATTCTCGGCATCCCATCTCAGAAGGCTACGCACCTTGCCTAGCCACAACATCTTTCGCATCGAGAAAGAGTAAGAATCAATCTCCTCGCTGATTAACCTAAACAATCGCTATTCTTTTTAAACGAAAAAAATCAGCAACAGTCGTGAAAAGCAAAGACCTCCGTAGAGCTAGATTCAACTTCCTTCGAGCTTGACCGAGGAAAGATAATCGAAGAAAGTGTGAAAAGCAATGTGGCATTTGAATAGAACTTCTTTTCTTGGTCTGGCCCCTCTATTTAGCTTTCCCATCTCACAAGGCAAGTCTATTCAATTTGGTAAGAAGATGCTTACTTTACCGTGTAAAGAGTAGTGACAGGAAAGCTTTTAGCTTCCTTTGTTCTACCCTTCGTGCGTGACCCGGAGCAGGTGGATTGACTATGAATCTAACTCTTCTTTATGTTTATGCAGTGACAGAGGCAACATCTCTATCTGAGATACCCGCGAGAGTGACTCGTTTCCTTAAGGCATGCCCCTAATCAACTTCCTATTGCAAATGCCAAAGCACGAAGAACGGGTATGCTATTAACACCAGATACGGGAACAGCTGATTTAAGTGCATCTTTCTTCTATTATCAAATTAATGCTTCTCCCCTTGAAAAGAGGGGTCATTCAAAAAAAGAAAAGCACGAGGAAAGATTGCACGCACAGATTACCTTCGCTCCTTTCCTGCCTTCCGGCTTAGACTGATTTCTTTTTTTTATGCGAAGAATTCCATCTTACCTTACTCTTAGTCTTCCTTATAAAATGAAGGATTTTTCCAAAGGGGAAGACGAAATGAAAACGGAACTTTTTAGCTCCTTTGAAAGTTCCCGAACCGTATAGGAGCCTTGGTGGGACACTGAATGACTTTACTGTGACCAGACCTGGGATCTCTTTTTCAGTGAGTAGACTTTTTGAGTTTATAAGCAATCATTTCCATCTCTACCTATTTCTTCCCCCTGTCGACACTATCCCCTCAAATGCTCCCTCAATCTTGTTGCCAAACCACTCCTGCCTTCTTGTTTGCCATAGGAAATTTGCTCGCCTTGACAGACTGAAGAAATTGGGGGTGTTTCAAGTCTCAGATTGCTCTCTTTATGCTATTGAGGAGGACACTATGGACTTCTGTTTTTGTGTCCATTTTCCGGCTATGTCTGGCATCCAATTTTAGCTCTGTGCAAGATATATAGGGGAAGTTACTTACTCTTGGAGACAGGAATAGCATTGGCTCTGTTAGACTATTACGGCTGACAACTTCTATGTTTGGATCATCAAGCTTGCACTATCCGCTTCTGTATATTTTATAAGGCAGGAGAGAAATCAGCGATGCTTTCAGCATCCGCTTATAGAGAAATAAAAGAAGTTTTAGTTCATGAGGTCATTGAAGCTGTCAGGTGTAAAGCTGCTTGTTGGAGGAAGATTCCTAATCAACAGATCCATTGGGAAATCCGCATCAATTAGGGGTTTCCACAAAAGAATTTCTTACTAGACTCTAAGCTCTTTTGCTTGCTGGGGGGTAAGGTCTCCAGTCAACTATTTGAGGGAATGCCTTCTTTCTAGTTGTTCTGTTCTATCTATTAGGGGTGATAAAAAGGGGATTTATTAATAACTTGATCGTACATACAATATCTTGATATCCTTATTTGTCTGCTGGTTGGTTCTATAAAAGGCAAAAACAAAAGGAACAAAAGCTAGTCCCCTCTCGCTTCTTATCTTGATGTTCGATCTTTTCATATAATTGAAAGTCGAGATTACCTGTGTTAGTCATATGGCAAACTAGTCGGTAGGGTGTATGCGGGATTAAGCTGAATGCCATATGTAAAAAGTCCTGTATTGGTAAGAGATGGGAGAACTACGGCTCCGTATTCGTAGTTAGTACCATTGAGATCATACAACGGGAAAGATAGAAAGAGGGAAGATCATTCCATCTTAAGTCGGACTCGGGAAGGAGACACAGGCCACGAGAAGGGGGCTATCGCTTTCTAAAGGTCTACAAAACCGCAGACTAACTTCTTACTTCCCAAAACGGTGAAGAGGATCATGAAATCGGTGAGCTATGGGCCACAGGAACTAGCAGGTAGCATAGATACTGTAGAGAGCCCCCTGTATGTACTTTACAGGTGGATACAATCCATGTGTGGCTGTGTTCTCCACATTAAGAGTAAGAGTAGGGGAATGCGTGAACAGAAACAAGGGCTCCATACGGCATAACAAAGATTGGTTTGTTGGGCTTTTTCTTTCGATTGGGTTTAGCTTCAGTTAAGCTCGTACAATCCAAAATTCTGGTATGAATTTGGTAGTCATCTCGATCTCTTCTCTGTTTATCTCTTTTTTAATTGAATGAATGGATCGGTGAATATTAATATATATAATGATAAAGAAAGAATCCATCTCTACTCTACGCAGAAAGATTGTAGCTAGGATGACAGCGCTATCCCACTGATTGATTGAGCCGTATGACAAGAAAAGTCTTTTCTTTAGTGAGTGACTTGGCTGTCAAGATCATATCGTGAGCAAGTAGGAAGCGAGTTTAAGTGAAGAAAGTGTTAGAATGAGGAAGTCAAGCATCGAATTCAATGTGTTAAGCATATAGTAGAAGTAGCATGATTGGAGCTTCTTAGCGCTTAGGCTACTACCTATAAGCTTCAACCTCCTCTTACTTATTGAGAGATGACCTGGACCAGAAAGCTTTAATGGCGGGGGCAGAAAGGGAAGCAGGTACGAATAGAAGAAGGCCTAGAATAGCCAAGCAAAAGGGGTCCTTTTAAGTGGTCCAATCAGTCTAATGCGTAATGTCCGGTCTCGGAAGTCTTTTAGTAATCCATAGATTAGGAACCGAGTGGGGAAGTGAGCTCTACTCGAAACTCTAAAGGCTGCTCTGCCACCTAGGGGATAGGATACCTTTTCCTTTTCGTCCGATTCGAGAGCTGGATCTTCTCGAAGACCGGCTTACTAAGCTTTTTCAGCAGGACAAAAAAGGCCTTTGGTTTGAATGTTTGAATCGACTTCTTTTCTTATTTTATTCCTGATCTAAAGTAAAGGCGGAATTCGCTTTTTTAGAGGTCTCCTGCGCAGGCATAGGCATAGCATAGACTTTCTTTGAACATGGAAAAAAAGCTAGCCCGAAAGCTGCTTACCCAGACTTCCCTTAGCGATTTGACTGAAAGCTTGACGATGGGGCTGACTCTCGAAGGGGTGGCGAAGAAGGCTCAATTGCTGGGCTCTCGAGACAGTTTCCCCGTACCCAAGATTCCAAGGCCATGACCAAAAGCGGTATAAAAATTCAAAGCGCGAAAGAGGAAATATAAAAAAGGCCTAGCGTTGAGGCCGTCTGGCTTCTTTGTAAATAAGTTAGAATTAAAAGAAAGTCACGTTTCGGGCTAGCCTATGCTTACGCCTTTTCGTCTTCGTCCTGTAAGCCAGAATCTCATCTTCCGTTTTGGCTCTTGAGCAGGGGGCTGCAAAAGCAAAAGAGGATTATAAGACGACTAAGGTAAGTAAGATCCCGTCCTCAAGATTCTATTCTGATGTTATGAGAAATCCCTCTACCCTATTGGTTAATCCCGAAGGAAGCTTCCCTGGGAGAGCTGCTATAAGATAAGCTCTTTTTCCATTTAGTTTAGAGAGAGTAGCTTTACACGGTCTGGGTCTTCAGGGTCTGCTATTTCTTTCCTCTAATGACTAAATGTCAAACCTACCGAAATGGCTCTTTAAAGAAAGGCTTTATTCACAGGAAACTTTGGAGAGGGTCGACCAGTCCAGTCCATTTATCATCCCACCACTCACCCAAGCAAGCTCAGGAGTTCAGGTGCTACAGATTAGCTGCTTGAAGCCCGATCGTCAGTCACTTCCACCGAAGAGATATTGTTTTTGTCCTTCTCGGGTTCCAGTCCAACCTTCTGCTGCTGCCCCCGGCCTCTACTTAATTTAAGACTTTCTGGCCCAGGCCATCTCTCAGGCTTACAGTTGTAAATCCGAGTTCTCGTTACTACCGAATCCGTAGAAAACTTTCAAATGAGAAAAGAAGACGAAAGGTACGGCGGAGTTGGATCAACTTCTTAGTCTTGGGGCTTGTCAGATTATCCTTTTCGATAGTTGCTTCAAGGTCAAAATGCGCATTTGAGGCCCTTTTTTACAGGGGTTCGGTTCCTCTTCCGGGCTCGGTTATGGACGCGAGGCTAGGTCCTTTTTGACTATGTTTTCGGGTTTGAAAGGCCTTCCCCGAACGTTGAAAATGATTCAACTGAAGCTCCTAAGTACGGTCCGATAGCCACTATAGCCACTAAAAGGGTCATATCCTGTTGAAGAGGAAGTGAAAGGAGCGAGACCTTGCGGAGTAGGTACGGAAGGGGAGGTCTCTGAAGAGGTAGTGAAAACCCTTTATTTCAGCGAGGCAAGAGAGGATCTTTCTTTTAGGACCACATACCCTAATTGAGACCCCGAAGGAAGTAAGGAAGCGAAAGCTGGATCGACTCTAAAGTAGAGTAGCTGTACTTGCCTTTTTCTTAGAGTGGATTGAGGAAGAAGTGGAACTCCGATGAAAACGTAGTCTTGCTGCATCCCCTGAAGGAGCAGGGGCTAACTTATCCTTAAAATAAGCTGGATCCTCTGGAGTTAGATCGGCTGGAGTAGCTACTTACCTTACTGGTGTCCGAAGAAGTCTGTTGGTACAGATGTCATATGAGATGTGAAAGCGATTTCCGACTTAAAGACTACTAGTTTACTAAGAACTAGAGCCGACTGTAACATCCGACCAGAGAGGTCAGTCAGTGCTGGGAATGCAAAGAATGGAATGTCTGTTCTATAACAAGAAGGTTGCTTGATTTTATTATTCTTTTTCAAGAGCAAGGCATAAGGACTCTGTAAATCGCGAGAATGCATATTCTGATGCTTGCACGGGTGATAGCTCATCTGCTTCCTTAAAAGTGAGTTTCACAGAGGGGAGGTTAGCGAGATCCCTTATCTGAGAAAAGGATTAGAAACCCTAGCAATAAGGATGCCTCTCGAAGGCTTGGCCCGTATTACATTAGTGGGACTACGGCTGGCTCTTTCTCCTCAATCGGAGGGAACGCCATTTTTAACATCTTTCGAAACCTTTCTTTCACAGGTGGCATAATTCGAGACTATATAACCTTGCCAACTAAAGCGGCTTACTCTATCGCAGTAAGGGCTTAAGCGATCGAAGTGACCTAACCTGGCTCCATCTAGAAGGGCCGGCCCTCGGTCATCTATGTCGTCTTTGGAACTCCTAAAAGAATTTACGGGCCTAGCTCAACGAAAAGGCAAGTCCTTCGGTTCCAGGTTCGAGTGATGGTTCACTAGTAAGAGATCAACGAAAAGCAAGCCTTCTTCCCAGTTTGGACTAAAAGAAAGTAGTTTAAAACCGAGACCCAAGGAGTGTACTTTACTTAATGAAGTATACTTCACGAGGGGCCCTTGAGTAAGGGAGGGGTCGGTATACTATTATAAGTATTTTCTCTTTCACGGCAGGGATAGCACAAATGAGTAATGGAAGATCTGATCTTTCTTTGAAGTAAAATAAAGAAGTCGAGGTTATGAAAGAAATCAATCATTGTCTTGTCAGCTTAAGGTCAACTTTCTTATTTTCTTTTAATAAGATGATTGGGCCCTACAGTGGTATAACCGGGTGAACCTCTCTCCTATAGGCCACTCAAACATAGAGAGATTAGGGACCGAATGGCCAGCCCTCCCTATTATATCTTAGTTTCTATCGGCCGGTGTCGGTGTCAGCCAAGGAAACGGACCCTATGAGATGAGTTCTTTTCGATTAGGACACGCAGCCACAACAGGGAAGCAGTCAGGAATGCAGCAGGAGTGGAAAGGGATAACATTCGATCATCGGGCTCGGGAAAGGATCTACCTCTATGCTATGAATGAACAAATCCACGAGCTCTATCGATTAGAAAACAACTTTCGTACAGGGGTCAGTGTAGCTACTGATTCCATTGACTGAAGAATTGCTATTGCTGACATCTTCTGTGATGGAAGCCAAGGGAAATGCCACCAAGAGAAGAGGGGAGGACGCAGCTTCACCGACTAGGCGAAAGTAGCATTCAGGCATCGTTAGAGGAACTACCCCTCTTTTCCTCACCTTCTTAGTCGTTAGTCGAGTGAATTCCGTTACCTTTCCCTTCTTTTCCTTGACCCTTCCCGTCGCTCTGAGTTCCAATGGAAGTTGACGTTTCTGGAAGTTATGTTCTAGCCAGTTAAGCTTTAGCAATCTGACGCCCTTTTTTTAAGAAAAAAGACTTTCTTGTCTAGACTCAGTTTTTGTCCCCCTAGAACCAGTTGCAGTACCTGCCCCTTAGATGGTAAGCAATACAGTTTGAAACCTCTTTCCAGCTGGACTCGTGGCTACCTTTTCTTTTATACCATTCCTTCGCTCTATGTCTCTTCCTCGTCGTCGTTTTAGGAAGAAGTGAAGTTAGGAGTGCTGTTAGTGGGTTTATGAGAGTGAGAGTTACCGCTAGCTGGCCCCTGAAGTGAAGGTTCTGACTGACGACTGCATTGATTTCGCTTGCTTCTCTGGCGAGTTCCTTTTCCCTTGCTACGAAAGACCAGCTAGTCTTGATATGAGTATCCATACGAAAGAAGGGTCCATAGGATCGAATCCAATTCACTTTCTTCTCTCAGTCATGCCTTGCATTTCGAGTTCTTAAACAAGCTCAATTTCAGAATAAAGAATCAAGTTTTCCCTTGTAGTTTTTGGGTTGGAGTTGAAGATCTAGTTAGAGTTCTGGATCTTCCCACTCAAAAAAGAGGAAGTAAAATCCAGTTCATCCATCTAGGTTAAGGGCAAAGGAAGCTAGCTCGGTATATGCTTTCTCCAAGTCTTTTTCAGAGTTTCCTTCAAGCCAGGCAGTCTTTTATGGCTATCCAATGGTTGTCTCTTTCTCTCTCCGCCTCAAGTTATGTTACATCGACTTACATTCTGTCCCAGGTGACATTTTCTATGGGCCCACTAAAAAAAGGAAAACCTTCTCTATATGAATCTTTTTAACAATAGCACTATTCTAATATGCTTTCTTTCCAGACAAAGAGTCAAAGGGCTAAACGGACAAATAGAGCTCGAAAACTATAAAAACTATAAAGAGTAGAGAAAGAGATTCCATTCTTCTTCTTCATCCGCGAATTGAGCTTCTCCCGATCTGAAAGGTAAGATTTTCAACTTCATTATAAGCAGAATAGAATGTTCAGCTAAGGGAGTTGGGAATAAGGGATAAAAAGAATCTCTATCTAGCAGACAAGTTTGAAGGGGGCAAAGCAAATCCAGTTACGTCTCTTTACATTCTCATTATAGTTGTAAGCGCATCCATTTCCAGGCTATCTAGTTCCAGGAAAGTCAAAAAAAAATCCTTCCCTAGGAACGCTATTTAAAGTGAAGATCTTTTTCAAGTTAGAAGTTAAGCATAAACCATATCTGATTTCCTTTACAAATAAAACAGTAAGACGATTAACTATTATTTGTTATTCTAATAATAGTTACCCGAGCTAGGGTACCAGTGTAGTTAAGCACTAAGGCCTTCCCCTAGGAGTGCCCTGCCATCAAGTGGGAAAAAGACTAACTAATCCCTCGAGTACTTAATGCTTCGATTTCAAAGGAGCTAACGATCTGACAGCAGGGGATATGCCGTGCCGACAAGAGGTGAAAAGCGCCCTCTATAGAGGCAAGAAGACCTTCCTTTTTCTAATACTAGTTAAATTCTAACAAAAAGATATCTTTTTGGATACTAGTGTAAACACTTTTATTGCTATTTCAAAAGAACATGGTTAACATGGTTAGCACTCCCGAGGACTAGAAATTATCTTTAAGATCAATCAATTCATCCGGCAAGTAAAATGAAAGGAGGCAAATCTATTTCTTTTCGAATGATAAAAAGCAAAATAGGGTAAACGAGTGAGTTTTCAAACCTTTCTTTTCATTTTACAGCAAGTTACTTTGAAAGCCAGATTACAAGGCCAATACAATCAAAAAAGAGACTTTGTTACTGGACCTTACCCGAAAGAAAGAGGGGCTTACCAAAGCCAAAGAAATGAAATGACTCGACTAAGACTAAAAGGTTTGACCTGCTTTTTAACTTGCTTAAGGGACAAGGACTTACACTCTATCTCAAACCCCAAGGCTCTCTCTCTTCCTTCCCTTACCAAGGATATCTAAACCTGATAGTTACCGCTCTCTGTCTGTGGGAGGATTCTGTTGAAAAAAATAGACTAGGGCTATTCAAACCTTTGAAACTATCTCACGCAGAACCGAGACATGGACAGGCAAAACAGACTAGAAAGGAAGAACCGTAGCTACATGATGCGCCTACCCTTTGCCTTTCTCTAATGCTGTTAAGTTGGCCAATGCCTTTCCTTAGCTAATAGAGAGTCTTCGGCGTAACGAGTGGTGCTTTAATTTAAAGCGTAAAACAGTAAAAGTAAAGTAAGAAAGGAATAGTGTTTTCGAGGCCTAAGGGAGTGCATGAAAAGGGTAAGAAGGAATGGCCGGATGTAAATAGATCTAAGGTAATCCTACTGCTACTGCTAATACCATTGCTATACCACTAATGCAGTCTATTTGGCCCATGGGTGATAGAGCTAGACTTCGCCTTCGGGTGGGAGGAAGTGATCCTGACCTAACCTCCAACGCTCTCATAATGATTATAGGACAACTCTCATCCAAGCCTCTGAGGTCAGAGCCCTTTGGTAGTGATGGCACTTAATTCCTCCTTTGAGTACTTTCATCAGGAACTCTTATAGTAATCGAAGAAGAAGATTGCGTAGCCATCATACGGTCTGGGGAAGACTATCACTGACCAAGCTTCTTTACACTGACCTTTCTTCTGGTCTCACGAATTGGATTTGAACCAATCAAGCTACTTTCCTTCTTAGTAGATCGTGAGTGGGTCTGTCGTCCTCCTCATTATAGTCCTCCTAAAATCAATAGCATTTCGTCGGAATACATCCTGTCTTTTCACCTTAGTAGTCCTATGCATAGTCAGTACTATAGCCCCAATCATGGCTACTAATAAAATCAGACTCGGAACCAAAAACCAGACGGAATAGTAAGTATAAAGTAAATTGCCCAATGTTTCCAAATTAGTCCAACTTCGTACCTTTCCGGCATAAACCGTATATCTCAGAGAGGTCGTATTTCTTTGGGTTGGTAGTAATGGAATGCTTTCATTATCTAAAATGAAGAACATTTCCCACCAAAAGATCAGTCCAATAAGACCACTCACTGGTAAATAGCGCAATACTTCTTCGTGAATCTCCGCTATTTGAATATGGAACATCATAACAACGAATAGGAATGAAACGGCTATAGCTCCTATATGAACTACTGGGAAGATCATAGCGGAGAAGTCGAGACCTAACAAAAGAAGTAACCCTGAAGTGTTGCGAAAGACTGGGATGGGAAACAAAACGGAATGTACCGGATTTTTAGCACGTGCAACCATCAAACCAGAGACCAAAGCAGGGCTCGACAAAACAGAAAGTATCATGGTACGTCGTCCTTTCCTGAAATGGAACTTTCATGCTTGAGCAAGAACTAGCATGAAAGTCGATCTATTACGACCAGCGCGGTTGTTCCAATTTCATTTTCTTCTTCCAAGCCCTTCTTAGCTTAGAAAGCACTCACTGAGTTACTTACGGAATCTCAAATCTCTTCTCTCGACGCCGAGAATTTTTTATGTGTCTCGGTCGATCAGAGGTTCGGCTTGCTTCTCCCCCACCTTTTAGCGTTCTGGGCCCCTGAAAAAAGAAAGCAAGCCGAAATCAAAAAGAAAGAATAGAAATGGGGCCATCTTTGCCGAGAGAGGCCGCCTTCTCTCAGGCCTGCAGTCTTTTACTTCTAGTCGACTGCTCTATCACGGGCTTCCCTCTTTCCTGGGCTCTGCTCGCTCGTCTACGCTCCGACCCAGAAAGTAATAAAAGAAAAACGATGTTTCCTTGCAGATTTCAAACTTGTCGTAAAAAGAAAAATAGAATGAAATTTTGAATCAAGATCTACCCTATTTTTTTCTCTATCCACGGAGATACCTATCTATATGGATAGAAATCTATCTATAAATCGATCTAGACATCCTCTATCCGGATAGATTTGTCCCTATGAGCGACTACGCCGATCTTTATATGTTTTGGCCACGTCCGTTTCCGCTCCGAAGAGGAAGGTTTGGATCTTTCAATCTTATGTCGTGAGGGATGTGACCTATGTTAGGTCCATAAGATACCACAGCTTTTGGTGTTCTATGATTCACCTCCGAATAATGAGTAGGTAGTTCGATCCTTTTGATTCTTCTCTTCCTAGTCAACTGATGGGGGGCTGCGGAGCAATAGGTCGAATTACTATATAAAGAAGAGTTGTAAACTAAAGTACTTCTTCTTCGAGTAGGAAGATATCGGTTTTTCTCCTTCCTTCTCTTCGAAAAGAATAGGGATTTGAAATGATACAAATTCCTCTTCATTCTGTTGTGCTCAGCGAAGGAACTGCCTAAGCATACTTTTTCGGATCCAAACTTCTTTGTTCTTTCTAAGTCTTCTTCTTGCATAGAAGAACGCAACTGTTTCAAAAACCGGGATTTTAGTAGTAGGTGGCATCCCCTCTTAGTTTTGAGTAGGTGGAACCATTCTGTTTTCGTTCTTCTCCACATTCTTACCGGCAGGAATTTGCCTATGATTTTATCAACTGATATTTCGATATAGAAAGATCTCCTTATTTCTTCACCGCGGATTCTCGCGTCATTTTCTTGAAAAGATATTAGATCACCGTGGGACACTTTCAAATGAGTAATGCTTACCATTCCATTATTCACACAAAGCCTTCGATGACTTATCGGCTGCCTTGCTTGAGGAATAGTTTCACGAAAATGGAGACGAACCGGAATAACGTCCGATCTTGTTTCTGGATTGAGTGGAAAAGGGATATATGAAGTTTGTTCTGTTCCTCTGTGCATCTCTGTGATGGGTAAATCCCCATAAAAAAGGGACAACTTTCGTGTAGTTTGTAATTGGATGTAACTGTTAAGATTTTCTCTCGAAGAAATCTTTCTCTTAATAGATCTGTTCTTCTTCCTCAATCTTCGGAGAATGCGGCGTTGTATTATTGTAAGTTCTCTCTTCCGAACATTTCCTGAAAGTAGACGACAAGTTTTAAATCTTAATGCAGGCATGATGTATTGTTGAATCAGTCTTTTTCGCCACATCGCGTATAACGGGAATCGAACCCCCTCTGCTGCTGGCGGGCGGATGGAGAATGTCCTACTTCGATCCAGCAACTTGTTAGGAGTTGATAGGTTGTTGGTAAGCTTCCAAAGCTCCTTCCTTCAGCTGGTGCGCAAGAGCGCACTTCCCTTTTCCCCTTACTAGTCAAGGAGGTGTAATGAATAGAGATCTCCCGCCAGAAGTCTTCTCTTCCTATCACTTCACTTCGTTCGATAGATCTGATCTGATCGGACCTCACCGGGCCGGGCGAAGGGGAAGGAAGGGATGGGTGGTCCGGGAACAGCAACGGGAGAGGGCTCGTAGCCCCCCTCTCCCTCTTCCCCGCGCCTATTTGTTCCCCGGGCCCCGGAAAGATGCGGAACTCTTTTTTTTTGAAGAAAAAGATGAATGGATAGGGCCATGATACATTCCGGAATATTGTAAAGGTAAATAGACTCTTTTCGTCCCCTTTTCGATGCCTGCCTGAGGACCAATGTGAATGTTTTGGAATGGGGATGTTTGCCTTTTGTAACAAGTAGACCCACGATACGGACTAATAGATGTTCCTACTCTTAGCCCTAAGTAAGATCTATTCATAGTTGGTCAGTCCCCCACGGCTTCTCGCTTTTCATGAATGTGTCTCCCCCTATGCTTATGTGAGTTTGACCCGCCTTTGACTCTGCTTGCTTCTGACTCCCTATGAGCCGTTTTACGACCTGACTTTTTCGGAGGGTCGGCGGGACATGGGAGCCTCAGCTCATGCATCGGTTTACCGAAATCACCTCCGCTATCCCACTTCCTTCTATTCAAAAAGGCGAGCAGCCCTTAAACAAGAAAGAAGGCCGAGGGCTCTTTTTTATATAAACCATAAGCCCTAAGTAGTCCCGAAAGCCGAACTCAGCAACTTGTTAGGAGTAGGTTTTGGTTGGAACCCTTTCTATGTTATTAGTAAAGCGCTAACGCCCTATCTATAGTCAGGGGCCTTTTCAATAAGGCTCGCGTAGGGGCGCTCACGTTTTTTGGCTCCCTTCGCTACACTAGCCTTGATTGGCGGATGGAAGTACCCAAGTGCGTCGAGTGGTATCTTATAGTTGATAAAGGCTGCATTTAGGAGTGATCCTTCCCTCTAATCATAAGAAAAGAAAGGTTTTGATTCGGGCAGTCGGACGCAGGTGTAAGCTTATAGGCAGTAGCTAAGCGCTAAGAAGTTGGTTTTTGCACTTTGCTTAACACATGCAATTCGAACGAAGTTTTCTCGGAAACGATTTGAGATTCCGTAAGTAACTTAGTGCAAACATAGGGTTTGGTTTGGCAAATGAAAATGAAATAAGGAACAACCGCGCTGGTCGTAATGAATCAAAGAAGATCCAATCGCACCATGAATATCCTTCGCCCGTTATCTCCTCATCTTCCTATTTATAAGCCACAGCTCACTTCGACGTTTCCAATTTCCCATAGAATCTCCGGGGCTTTCCTAGCCACTATAGTTTTCTTTTTTTATCTTCTTTGTCTTTTTCTCGGCTCACTGGATTTCTTTCAGCCCCTACTTTCAAAGGCTGGGATCTCTTTTGCTAGTCGCAATGTACATTCTTTTTTATTAAAGGTTGGGTGCTCTTCGACTCTGGCCTTTGTGATTGTTTTTGGTGTGAGGATCGTCCTAACGGACGAGGTCGAAACCACTATAAATCATATGGAACAAGCTGGGCGGTCTTCGGGCGGAAAAGCTCATTCCGAACCGCGCGAACCTTTGGCTGAGTCATCCTCTGCAACTTCCGCGTTGGATGTCAAAAAAGAAGAACTTATTCGAGAGAATTTAAAAGAGAGAAAGGCCGCTCTCGGAGATGGCCAAGAAATCTCACAAGTTCGGAAAGAAGTCCAACAAAACTTAAACAGAAACACAAAGGGGAAAGAGTTCAAATTAGTCAAATACAAGAAAAGAGACTCTCATGAGTGCGACTATGCGCATGGATTAGAACCATAAAAATCGTTTCCGTATCATTGCATTTCGTAACATCCATTCGGCTTAAAAGCAATGTAGTCATAATGAAAGTCATCCTTCCCTGATAATAAAGCTCCCTTCAAAAGGATCGATCCCTATGAAGTAGTCTCCGCAGGCTTTTAATACTTTGAAACCGTTTCAGTCACTAGTCCTAACTTTTTGCACATGTAAACCAGACCCACCTAGTTTGAAAGGCTCAGTAAGAGGCAGTCTCTAGTCCAGTCTAGCGGTCATGTTTGAATCCGAACTAGCTGGAGATTCGCACATGACTCTACGCAATTTCATGATGCAAAAGTCAGACTAAGCCCTAAATGAGTAAGGCAACCAGGAAATAAACCTAGTTGATCAAAATTTCCGCTTTTCTAGCTGATTGAAGCAGGGATAGCCTCCACGTAACTAACATGGCCGTCTTGAGCAAAACAAACTCAGCCCTACTTAGCCCTACCTAAGACGGAGCAGCACCGCTTGCCCTATCCTATGGTCTCGAGGCAAGGAGCCGAGTTTACGAGGCGGCGAGTTTCATTAGAGGGTTGGGGAGCTTTGAGCTAGGCTGCTGCTACGATGCTTGAGGTGTGGAAGTGAACCGATCCAGCTTTTGTCTTTGAGCCGGTCGATGGAATTTTCTAGTTTTGCTTTAGCGAATGAGAAGCAGGGCTTGCCACCAGGGGGCAATGCAACAAGAAGATAGCCCTAAGTGCTGGGCTAGCGATACCAAAGGGGTATGGATTGTTGGCAAGGCTAAAAAACACATCGCGACTGATGCCGTTGTCGCGCTTGACCTGCTAAGCCTTTTGGGCTTCAATTCGGAATCCAGGATAGGATGGATTGGCCGAACTTCGCCGCGTCCGGACTTCCCGGGAGTATCTGTCTATAGAAAGGAACCTCGCTAAGTGCGACCACCAAGTTCAACTTATCATTGAACGGGCGGGGCAAATCCTGTCAAATTTGGGCGTCCAAATCCGTTGTGTACAGGCGCTCTTTGTTAACCCGTCTGGTGCGCAGCTGTATGCCTGTGTGGGTGATCTTTCGCGGGGAGCTCTTGGGCTTTTTCCGCTCGACCGCACCTAGATGACTTTGAAATTAGATATGAATCTGGACATTTGAATTCCTCGACCTGCTAGCACTAGATCTGCTTCTACTGATGATGCTTACACTTTGCCATCAATTGGACCTGCTTCCACCTATTACTCTTTTGCTTCTAATAGATCTATTGGGTCAAGTTCATCAGCTCGGGCAACTGGATCAACAGGTGCTTTCACTGCATCAACTGAGTCAAGGTAAACCACTGAATCAATGGGCTGTGCTCCTGGCTTCGTTTCTGGGTCAACACCCATGGGATCCGCAGCTCAAGTTGAGTCGACTGTGATTCTTCTTGAGCTATCGAGTCAGTAGCTGCCTTTAGAGGTGGGATAAGTTTAGATTAGGGAAATGCTCTTTTGAACGAATCCTAAGAACAATTGGAATGCTTTCAATGGCCAGAAGGGAGGAGAGGAGCTCATCCCCGGTTATATGATTGTTGGTTAGGAGTTTCATTGTTAGCAAGATCTCCAGCTATGGAATCTGTTGTCGTCGGCGGGGCTACTTCTTCTTCTTTCGAAATGGGAAGAATAGCGTAGTCAAAGTAGGCCAAGTCGGTAGCCCTTTCTTCCACTCTTGGGAGAAGGGCAGTAGGATTATAAAAAGGCCTAACTGCTGTTGAAGGAATAGAGGTCGGCTCTTGGAGTAAGGGGAGAAGGGCTGAGTGCCGGTGAAATGCTTTTTGAGACTTACCCCGCTCAATGGAAATTTCTTTAGGCAAGATCCCACGTCCGAGAGTCTGATTCTGCTTTCACTCTTCTCAAGGAAGGAGGCCACCAAACAAACCAAAGGGGAGGTCTTTGCTTGCTTTTCCTGTTAGAGATGCTAGTCTTTTTGTAATAACTGCTCTGCAGATGTTTTCAGGAATAAGAGAAGACGGTGCTCTTTCATCAGCTCTTTGGCTATTTGCTTGCGATAAAGAAAGAGTGAATTGACCCGAGCCAAGTAGTTCGGCTAAGCCGGAAAGAAAGAGTGAGATCCTCTTTGAGATGAAATGCGGAAATGTCCTAATCAAACCAGGCTCAAGGTCAATGATTTAGCTCAAGAAAGGAATAATAGCCTTTATGCCTTGAGCCTTTTGCCTGCTTCTGCTTCATCTGCAGATCGGATTCTCAGCATCAAATCAATAAGTCAGAGCTGGGCCTTTCGGCTCGGTATTCACTCACAAAGAAGTGAATCCTTAAGTCTAGCCTTTTGGCTTAATTAATAGTTCTTCCTTAGAGGCTTTCGGGGAAGAAGATCCATTTCTTTTGCGATTGATCTCGTCCTTTCTTGAGTTGCCCATCATAGACAACACGGGAACAGATTGGTCGACGAAAACTGGAATTCCAACTGTGACTTTTCTCACCCCCGTTTTATTTAATTATTTTCTAGATGAGGAAGCCCACTTTCCAAACTTTCGATATGCGCGTCATTACCATGAGATCTTTGTTCCTATCTTTTTGGGAAAATCGAAGGAATTTTCTGTCCCAAGATTTAGGGGTCTATTGGAAGAGCTGGGTCTGTTTGTGAACGTTATAGATATAGTTCCGGGGGGCGTCCCAATTGACTGCTTTATTGTACCGGTAAGCCCTGCCTATCAATGCAATAGCTTCAGAGCAAGCTATGTGGTTCTACACCAAATGGCTCCTAAAGCGAAGCAGCTACTAGAAAGAAAGTAGTAGCCGCTCGCTATGTGTGATTCGATGTCCCCTAAAGCAAGCTATTGAATTGTTCCTAACCAAAGAAAGGAGAGATATAGATTACGTTCATCTCATAAAGATGTTCCTTTTCACTCCTAAATGAAAGCTAAACTAAACGACAATAACATAACTCCTAACGCAAAAGAGTAGCCGCTGCGATGCCTATGCTATTTGATTTCCTATAGAGCTTGGGCCCACGCGCAAGCTCCTATCGCAAAGCTAGTAAGTAGCCTTTTTGTTTCTATAGCTTCAAAGCCAAGGATTTTAAGTGTCACGGGCAACATCGGTTGTCATATATGACAATCCCGGAGGCCAAACAGAACCCGGTGATGACCCGTCTTCCGATGAGTCCGAAGACTTGGCACGTACCGTCTCATCAGAAGTGTCAAGAACAGAACACGTCTTTGTAACCAACGAAGACGAAATATCCCCTAAAGAAGCCATAACTCAACAAAACGAAGAAAGGCTAGATAAGATGATGGAGATTATAGAAGCTATGCGAGCTCTTATTTGCTCAAAAGACAAGGCAGAACAAGGCCAAGGTCAGATAAAATTGGCGAAACCAGTAATCCACAGAAGAACATGACCGAGGGGCAGTCCTCGCGACACGAGGAGATACGCCAATCTGAAGATGATCAAGTAGCTTTACTAATAGGGCGGAGGGATCTTCAACCACTGTCTATTGAAAAAAAGATTCTCAAACGGCGAAGCCTTGCGGTCTCTCTTCACTTCCACACAAAAAGAGAAAGAAAAATTGCGTATATGATCATGGTTTGCTATCTTCCCGAAGAAACCAAGCGGAAGAACAATTGGGCGGTGTGTCCCCCTTAAAAGGGGTATGAAGCCCGTAGACAATGGCTTTAGAGAGATGCTTTTATTTAAGACAGTGAACTATAGCTGGCTTTAGAAAACAAAAAACTTTCTTCGATTAGCTACAGAAAGAGACCTAAAGCTTAGTTCTGTACAGGTACAGCCAACCAAGGCTACCACGAGCGGCCGGGTAAAGAAAATATCCTAATTGTAATCACTAGCTATCTCTGTGCTTTGAAAGCTGAAGGAAGTTATAGCATTGGAGCTGGTATGAAAACTAGACTCTCCTAAGGAGTAGAATCCAATCTTCCGGTATCCGGTAGTAGAGCCATACCTTCGGTAGTGAAGCTATACCTCTGGTAATCCTACTAGTAGAGAGAATAGCTTGGCATGAGTAGCTTGGAGTTTCTAAATTGTTTTGGACTTGCCTGTAGTAAAGCCTGCAGTTAGAAGGCTTTTGGGGTAAGCACGCAAGGAGCATTTGATGTGGGCAAAGAAAGGGGCTTTGGTAATAGTGGAGACCCTTAAGCAAGACTCTCTGCTGCGGGTGAGTGACTTACTGGAGCTTTTTCTTTTCCTTGAATTGGCCTTAGCTAGTCTCTTCAATCGGAGGTCCTTGCAGAGCAGAGCCATCTACTTCTCTCACATACCCATAAAAAGATCATGTCCGGAGAATAAGAGGACCCTTTCTAGTCTAGTTGGGACCTAGCTGCTAGTGAATTCTTTTCCGGGTCTTCAAAAGTCCATTCTTTCGATTGTATTCGTTCGAGGGGTAGGGTATATGATCGTTTGGAATTAAGAAGGATCGAAGAAAGACCGTAGATCGTAGAGAGGCTTCAGCTAGCACCTATCTATCCTCATTGGAAAGAACATCGCGCCTATCGTGATTTGGCCCAAGCAAGGGAATATACCTCGGGCAAGTACTGGTGGAGTTCGGGCTGAAGCTGTAGTTTCAAATCCAACAAAGAAAGTATTAAGCAGAATCTAGGGCTAGATAGAGCAACCGGGATTTAGTACCCGACTTACTAAGAAAAAGGGCTTGTTGCCCGCTCTAAACGAAAGTAAGAATTCCTTTCGTTTTCCAATGCAGAAGTTTCGTCATTTCAAGAGATCATAATAGGGACGAGCATTACCATACGAGAAGGAAAGCAAATAGAGAATACGACTTGTTAACCCTTCTAAGAAAAGAAGAAGGTTGTTTCAAAAGAAAGAATTTTATGGAATCAGATGCATTAACTTAAAAAAGAGTAAAAAAGGAGAAGGCTTTTTGTACTTAGAAGGTTGTTCGATGATTTGGTAAAGAGGGTGGGTGGGATCGCGATCGACTAAAAGGGAAGTCCCCCGATAGGGGAGATATTGGTTCAAATCCAATTCGTGAGAAGAATCCAAGCGAGAGACTAGTTGAGTCAAGGGTCCCTTTTTTCACTAAAGGATAGGAGAGCAACTTCAATCACTGAGCGAACAAAGAAAAAATGCTTTCTCCGGCTAGCTTTCCTCACTTTCCGTATCACGGTACCTCTAATCCCCCCCTTTAAGTGAAAACAATCACTTTAGAAGACCGACTAAAGCCTTCTATCACAGGACGGGTTCAAAAATTGTAGGAAATGGAACCATCCATGGAGAGCCGCTTCAACTAGTCATCCCGGTAACACGAGCCTTGGTTGGAGAATCCATACCGCTTACTTGGAACAAAAGGATTCTATGAAACTAATCCAAATAAGAGTAAAAGCTTTCTTTGCTTCTGTTTTGGCTTCCGTGGTTGGGCTTGGGTTGCTACTTCTACGGGCTCTAGGTGTGATGTAGATTAGGTCCCAGTGCGAGTAGGTGGATGCTCCTTCTGTTCGAGCAAGAGAGAAGGATGATGCCCGAGTACGATGGAAAGGGAAAGAAAGCTTTCGAAAGCTCTCGGAAGGCATTATCTATAAAACCATTCCATGAGGTGAAAGTTCGAGGGCCGGTTCACTCGAATCGAATCCAGGCAGACGTATACCTTAGTTGCTGCGACGGTAATGTCAGTTGCACTTTCATCAGGGCGAGAGTGGAAATTCGCTCCGTTTTTGGTCTCACGTGTGCTTTCATGTCTGTCGTCGGGCCGATATTTAGGTTGTGGCCAGCCACCTTTGTAGCTCCTGTATAGTTGTGATCCCCGCATCCCTCTTCGACCTCATTGAATAGCGTGTACCATTTGTTCGTGGAGCCCTAGTGGGAAAAGAGGATAGGCGGGACAGACTCTGACTCATACAGCCCACTGGTCCAGGGCATGGAGCATACTATTTGACAAGCAGCGGAAAGAAGTTAGCCGGCTAGCGCACTTCGGCCACTCAAGGTAGCCCCCTATCGAACGCATCTCTCAGATAGACTTCTTTTTCCCTGTAGGCCGACAGCTCCCATCCCATCAGTCACCTTTCGAAGCTCTTTCCCAGTCAGCCCTCAGGTCAATGGGCGATATAGAGTGAGGCGCCTATAGGGAGAGTTCCCATTATGTAATAGAAAAGTTTTGCGAACCAATCATTCACTGACTTCAGACCAAGCCAATCATCATTTGGCATCAGACAACTACCGTTAAGTCTGTCATCCGCCATAAACAAAAAGAGGGGGTACAAAGCTAGCCTATTACGATCTCCTTCACGCTAAGGGGATTGGCGGATGCTGCAATACAAAGAAATCGGTCGAACTCAAGCATTTGGTTTGACAAAAGCAATGGCTCTTTCCTACTTGCTTGAGGGACAGCCGATTCATATTACTTACTTGTATTCTGGTTGGATTGGGCGCTTGGTGGTAAGAGCCCCTACTTGAAAAACCAACAGCTTGCTGCTCACCATCATACGCGTGCGCTATAAAAGAAGCCGCACAACGCCCTTCCTCTTTCGAATCCTTTTGGATGATAAGGCATGCCTATCCATCTTTTATCCAGCCTTTGCTCCACTATCCACCACCGGAATGGTTATTTTGCCTGCCCCGCTTTCCTCTCCCGCGGCAAGAGCTCGTTCGCCAAGTCCGAACTCCCACTTTCTCGTCGATGACGGCTCTCTTCGATGCTAGCAACCGCCTTTGACCCTTTTCCGCTTCTTTCCATTTCCAACCATTCTACCTGAACGAGAGACTTTACCTTTACTTAGAGAGGGGCAGCGGTACCACCCTCTTCTCTGCTCGTAGGTTGACTCCCCATCCCGACTAAGGTCTCACAAACGTGCACTTCCCTTATGTTATGCATCCAGCCGCTTCACTAATGTGAATAGGTTATACAGAAGGGTGGGTTGGTTATCTACTCTTATGCGCCTTCCTTCTTCGAACCTTTTGGTATGTATTGCCCCCTAACTATAGATCAGATCCACCGGACGAGAAAGTCAATTCCGCACTGCTGCTGAGTCGTCGGACTTATCCACCAAGGGATTCGTGGAATTTCTGTGGATTGCGTTGGGGGAAATCTACCAAAGCTAGGCAGATAGATAGACTCCTTTCCCGCTGCTAAGGGAGAGCAAGAAAAAAAAGAAAATGATTGTTTTTTAATCAGCGCCCCCTTTTGGGTATGCAGGTACTATTAGTCCTCTCACTACCAACCAGCAGACATCATCTGGCTGGGTCTTGCCGGTATCAACAACGAGAAAAAAAAAACAACCAAATGGAAACAGCAACTAACTATGGCTCTTGGCCCAGACAACGTCCTAGGCGTAGGGGGGATCGGAGCAAGAGGGAAGTCCTAGACGACGTTTTTCTTCCTGGGCTGCAGTAAGTAGATCGAGAGGTCGTTCCGCCCCTTGTCCCCGAAGATGGGTAATCTGTTCTCAAAAAATGTTGCTCCAATCTGACCTAGCTGGCGAGCGATCCCAGTTCGCGGCAGAGAACAAGACAGCAAGCGAGCGTACCTTTGTTCGCTTCTTCTCCACCAAGCACGGAAGT